CTTCCATTTGGGTCGAAAAAGGATCAGATCAATTAGTCTTCTTTGCAACATACTTTTACTAGTAAGTAGTATACAAGTAATTTCCGACATCGCGTGGAAAACCGTATAAATAAAACAAGAAAAGGGCTTTCCATGATTTTTTTGGATAATACAATGTCGATCAACCAAAATGCATCTCTTTTTGATAACTTGATGAATCCGCGGGCCTAGAAATTCATTTCGGACAATTGAACCTTCTCAAATTGTTTCTTTTTTAGAACCAAAAAGATTTGTGCCAGAGTAACAGATGCCAAAAAGAACAACAAACCTTGGACCCGTAATGGATCTTGAAGTACTATTTCTGCATCTCCCTGACCAAATCCACCTACATTAGGATTACTTGTTAATGGTTGATCAAGTTTGATGGATTCACCCTCTGAAACAAGAAGTTCTGGCCCTGGAGGTATATTGTCAACCACCTGGCGGCCGTCCGATGCATCAGCGATGGATATTTCATATCCTCCTTTTTCTTTACGTAAAATTTTCGTTATTGTACCTGCAGCTGTAGCATTATAGACTGTATTATTACTCTTGCTTCCATCTGGATAAATCTGACCCCTACCCCTGTTGCCCCCTACATATATAGGATATTTTAGGAAGTGAGCGTCCTTCTTAGCGGCGGGGTCCGGAGACAGAATGGGAAATAAAATTTCCCTATATTTTTGACCAGGAACGGGACCTATTACAAGAATATTTTTTTTATTGGGGCGATAGCTCTGAAAAGATAGATTGCCTATCTTTTCTTTCATCTCGGGAGATATACGATCCGGGGGGGCTAGTTCAAATCCCTCGGGTAAAATAAGAACAGCCCCTACATTCAAACCCCCCTTTTTACCATTAGCAAGAACTTGTTTCAGTTGTGAATCATAAGGGATTCGAACAACTGCTTCAAATACAGTATCCGGGAGTACCGCTTGTGGAACCTCAATATCTACTGGTTTATTAGCTAAATGGCAATTGGCACATACAATACGTCCAGTTGCTTCTCGTGGATTTTCATAACCCTGCTGCGCAAAAATAGGATATGCATTTGAAATAGATGTCCGAGTTATTACATATATAATGATCAATACAGAAATAGATCGATTTATCGGTTCCTTTACCCAAGAAAATGTATTTCTATTTTGCATGGTCCAATCATTGATCCCGGAAATTTCTACAATAAATTAAGTAGGTAGCTAGCCTAGTTCCCTACCCACAATTCTGTCATTGGACTGAAATAATTGTACTGGAATATAGGAGCAATTGAATACCCTGCACGGGTAGAAGTATAAAGTGAATCAGATTCAAAACGGCTTGCTTGTTTATATACAAAGTAACATTATTGTTTGATTCATATCAGCGGATCAAACGAGTTGTTCATTCATTCATTGAATGATAAATCACTACAAGTGAAGGAGATACACGATTTAAATAATGAAAGATCCAATATTTCAAAATTGTATCTAGAATGACTGGAAAGGTAGAAACAAGACCGGATATAATTTGCTCATTATGAGCAAATCCAAAATCTTTGTAGACCAAACCAATCATCAGTTCCCAACCATGGGGTGAGTGGAATCCAATACATAAATCCGTTACTAAAAGAATAGAAAAAGCCTTTATTGTGTCGCTTAAGTTATATAGGAATTCCTGAATCCAAGAATTCACAATCACAAGTTCTTCATTACATAGAATAGAATAGCCACTTAGAGTAGCAAAACAGATTATATTCGCCGAAATCTGTAAAATAATATGGATATGCTCTTCATTTTTAATTTTCACCAATTGAATCGTTTCTTTGTATATTCCTATATAAAGCTTTTGTATCTGTGTTTCGGGGCACTCTTTTGTTATTTGGTCTAGCAGAAGTAGTTCCTCTAATTCTATGAATTTTTCTAGAACGCCCTTTTCTTGAATATCATTCAAAAAAGTTTCGGATTTCCTGCTATTCCACCAATTAGTAATCCAAGGTTCCAGACTTTTTTGAAATGAAAGAGAGATCCACCACGGTAAAAAAACTATAGATACAAGATATAGGAGCGGGGCCAATGCTTTCTTTTTCGGCACTTTGAATCTATTCTTTGAATTGTTAATGAACCTACTTCATTCGTAAACTCCGTCTAATCTGATATTTCTATGAAGCATGAGTTCGATAAAAAGGTATGGAACCTGTGGATCTATTACCTTGGATCGTTTAGTGCTCATATCTATATCTAGAAGATATATATAAAGATATATATATTAAGTAGAAGATATAGATAAGGCCCCTCTTTCTTTCGAGTGAAGAAATGATCCAATATTGTTCGTTCCAGATAGATATCTCAATGGATCAAATCAACCCTCTCTTCATTTGTTTCTTTCGATGAATGCTTGAAAGTCGCCTTCACTTAAACATTAAATCACTTAAACATTAAATAAGTAATGAATCTTCTTCGCATTTCTAGACGAAAGAAATTCCATTCCCTCGGTAATCAATAATTGAAAAAATGTTTCACTAGCCGCCCACACCACAGGGGTAGTTTAGGGATATTTCTGACGACGAATATTGATGAGAAAATCCGAAATGGACGAGGGGAAAGCGGGAGAAAAGTTGGATGTTTATGAGAGATCAAATACTTTAGTTATCAAGGAACAAAAGAGGGGATAAAAATAAAGATCTCTTGAAAAAGGAGAGATAATTTATGAGAGATAACCCATCTGTATGTATATAGTAATATGGTATATTGGCATATTGATTGAACAAAACAAAGTATTTCCCTAAAAATAAAAAGATGAATTCTGTACAGTATTCTGAAGGATTATGCTCTGATATGTATGATGAATACAATTCATGCTTATTTTACTTTATACTAGATACTAGTCTAAAAAATGGAGTTTTCCATTATGCATAAAAAATCCCTTGTTGAAAAAGGCGTCTTCTTATGATTCTTTTCTTTTATATACGTCTGTTTGTTTTATTCTATAGGTCACGGCGGTATTACTAATGGAACAGGGAAAATAGAATCGAACGCGGTTTGCTCTAATAAACAAAGGGACCCCGGCCCTATTCAAAAAGGGTATTCCCGAGTTCCTTCGCCCATACTGAAAAAAAAAATTTTCATTATGCAGTTCATTTCAAAATACTTCAATTGGTACGCGCAAAAAATAGGCCGATTCCGCAGCTTTTTGTTCAATTTCTCGTGGAGTGAAATTCTCATCAGTACGAGTCAAGGGGACGGACCCCTGGCCTCTGATGTCCATATAAAGGACACGACGAGGATAAACACCCCCCTTGACCTCGATTCGGATGGACTGGATATCTCTCATAAATACTCGTAGGAAGATGCGGCGATTTATTCCAGGGAATCCCCAACGAAAAATACACACTATTCCTTCTTTTCTATCAAATCGATCATAACCACTACCTATATTCCACAAAATCGTGGACCACAAATAGGAACTAATGAACAAACCAGCAATTCCATAGAAAGACATGACAATCCCTTGGGGGAAAAAATCGATTTGCTGATAGGGGAATAGGGGTATGAGATTCCAACCAAGATAGCTGGAAATTCCAACCAATAAGAATCCTAGCGAGCCTAACAAAAGGATACAAGCCCAGCAGAAATTACTTGTTTTTCGAGACCCCGTTATAAATTCTATCCATATACGTTCTGATCGCCGGTTCATACTAGATCCAGTTGTATTCTATTGGAATTGATAGAATAAGCTAAGCCAAATGAAATAGATTTGACTTTCTTATATTATTTTTTTGCTCTCGAAGTAACTCTCATCAACTAGCACTATGATCATACCATCCAATCCATTAGGAATAATTCACCAAACAGGTTAGCAAGTAAAATAAGAAAGAAAATATTCCTCTATAGTATGATCTTACTATGTATATCTACATAACATATAGATAAACTGACTTTCTATTTCCGATCCGATAATTTCTTTTTTGAAAACAGTTATCCCTATATGTATATACTCGATTCATCTATCATGTATCTAGACAAAATGTGCATAACTGCTTTTTGTTTGTGTTCGTAAAGATCTACACGTCGTACCATATTCTACTAAATCGATATCTATATTATCATTATCATCCAAAGCCAAATAATAAAATAAATTGATAGGGTTTGGTTACATCAAAGCTAAACAATTTTGTTTTTTTGAACATGAAGAGATAAAGACGCCATTGCAATTGCCGGCAAGACTAGGCCTACTAAAGGCACCAAAATAGAGGGTAAACTGAAATCTGTCATAGAACGGGTGCCTCGATTAAATATTTGTACCTGTTATGTTATATTATAAAGATATTTTATAATAAGTATATTATAAGTATGATAAGTATATCATAAGTGAAAAGAATGTAGAACAAAAGGGGGTGTGCCTATTTAGCTTTCTACATGAAATGGGTCTATGATAGATAATCCGCTTTTTTATTAGTTTTCCCCCTTAATCTTCTGATTAATAATAATAAGGCCTTTTTCTTATAAGGATTCATTCGTTAGGATCCAATCTAACAAAACGGGAATTCCTAGTCCAAAATGTGGGTTCTCAGGAGATATAAAAATAGGCAAGACTTCGATTAGAAATTTTCATTATTTGCATTTTTCGTATTCTATATCTTAATACGTAATAAGGGAACATAGAATTTCTTTTATTTTCCTAAAAAATGCTATCCCTAGAAAAGAAGAATTCACCCTTTCCCCTAATATAGGGGGTTACTGATTAGTAATCAGTAATACTGTACTAAAATAAGGGATAGGAGAAAAATCGATTCAATCTGGAGAAAAACGAAAAAAGTCATTATCCAAAACTTTTGATTTGATTCTTACTTATATTCTTACTATCGAACTGTGAACTTATGTAACCAAAGAAAAACTACGTTGTTTTTATTGTTATTTTGATTTTATTCCGATGAACTCCAATTCGTTGAAAATAATTGAGGCTAATGCTTTGAATTAGAATTCAAAGGAAAGAAACCATGTAACTGAAAAAATTCACTCAGAACACTTTTTAAAGGATTACGTGGTACAATTAGATCGAATAAGCCCTTATGGAATAAATACTCAGCCACTTGTGAACCTTCGGGAACTGTTTTATTCAACGTTTGTTCAATTACTCTTTTACCCGCAAAAGCAATGTAGGCGTTGGGTTCGGCAATAATGATATCCCCCAACATACCAAAACTGGCGGTTACTCCACCAGTTGTAGGAGATGTAAGGATTGATACGTAGAATAACTTTTTATTTGATTGATAATCGTATGAAACAGAAGATATTTTCGCCATTTGCATCAAGCTCAAGCTTCCTTCTTGCATGCGCGCTCCCCCAGAAGCACACACCATAATGACGGGTAGAGATCTATTAGTAGCATACTCGATCAAACGGGTTATTTTCTCGCCTACTACAGATCCCATACTACCCCCCATGAACTGAAAATCCATAACCCCAATTGCTACAGGAATACCGTTTAGTTGACCCACACCTGTTTGAACGGCCTCAGTTAAACCCGTCTTTCTTTGATAAGAATCGAGGCGATCTTTATAGGGTTCTTCCTCCGAGTGAAATTCAATAGGGTCGATAGAAACCATGTCTTCATCCATAGGATCCCAAGTGCCCGGATCAATCGAAAGTTCGATTCTATCTGAACTACTCATTTTCAAATGATATCCACATTGTTCACAAATATTCATTTTTGACTGAAAAAATTTCTTATAATTTAATCCATAACAATTTTCGCATTGAACCCATAAATGTCTGTATTTTTTATTTATATCGAAATCGTTATCGTTCGATTTTTCTCTTATATTGGAATCGTTATCATTAGTGCTAGTTTTTATACCCGAGCTCCCGCTCTCACTATCATTTACACTTTCACTAAAAATGAAAGTATAAATGTAACTATCGTTGTAATAGTCTCTACTACTTGAAATGTAACTATCAATATGGATTTCAGAGCGAAGGTAGCTATCAATGCAACTATTAATGTGCGTATTCCAACTGTATTTCGTATCATACATGTAACAATAATAATCGCGATTGTCGTCCTTCGGCCCAAATCTACTATTCAGATAACTAGAAAAAGAGCTTTCTAGTTCACTTAGAAAAGAACTATCATTGTCAATCTCAAAAACCTGACTCTCGACATCAAAATATACGGAATAGGTGTCACCACTACCATCCCTGACGAAAAAAGTCTCGTCAGAAACCAAACCAAAAATGTCCATAACACCGAATAAATAATCAACACTAGGGCAACTATAACTGCCCCTATCACCCCAATTCTCAATATTTTTATCCCTATCATTTATAGTGGAGCCCCCACTTCCGCTGATATTTCCAATAGGACTACTAAAACTGCCCATTGATTTACTTAGCCCGCGCCAGTATTCTAACTTCCCGTAAGACAACACCGAATTGAACCACCGCCTTTCCATAGAACCTTTCCTTATTTGAATGAAAATACAATAGATGAATAGTCATTCGATGAATAATCAGTTCACTATTTTATCTCCTATCGTAATAAACATATAAATTCAATCACTAAGATTATGAAATTAAGTAATATAATAGGGAGTTAAGTATTGCAATTAGGGAGTTAAGTATTGCAATTAGGGAGTTAAGTATTGCAATAAATAAATGATTTTCTCATGGGAATCTGGAATGTTTAGTAATTTACTATATATGATAGATATGATAGAACCTTTTCTTCTATATAAAATAGAAAGAGGGAGAGGTTTCTCCCATGTTGTATACAAATTATTATCGACAAGAAAAAGATCAAAATTCTTCTTCACTATACTATGAAGAAATCATTTTCTTTCGTAAAATCTCATACTATTATAATAGAATACGCACTCTTATTATATATCTTATAATATTATATATATATATATATCTTATAATATTATATAAGAGAATAAGAAATTATTATATAAGAGAATAAGAAATTTCTATTGCAACACAGAATGAAAAGGGCAATATACAGGATGGGTAGAAGAAATTGTGACCCTTAGTTTGTTTGATTTTTTTATGATCCTAAACTGTGGGATATAAAAGGATCCACCAATCCTAAGGATCCATAGGATTAATTATGGATCTAACAATAGCAGCGTTGAGTTATTAAATCTTAGATCTTATTTTTTATTTATATCTTAGGCAAGGTGGACATATATTATCTATCTATATAGATAATATTATGCAAAATAGATGCAAATACATGGGATCCTCGTTGCTTTTTCTTTATTTTCTTTATTTTATTCTATTTTATTCGGCTCAATCCTTTTAGTAAAAGATTGGGCCGAGTTTAATTGAAACTAAAGGAACAAACTAGAACTACTGGATCACAAGGTATCCATTGCTTCGAATTCGAATTTGATTTCTTTCCATACTTCACAAGCAGCCGCCAGTTCGGGGCTCCATTTAGCAGCTTCACGAATAATTTCATTACCCTCACGAGCAAGATCACGTCCTTCATTACGAGCTTGTACACACGCTTCTAAAGACACACGATTCGCTACTGCGCCGGGTGCATTTCCCCAAGGGTGTCCTATAGTTCCTCCACCAAACTGTAGTACGGAATCATCCCCAAAGATCTCGGTCAGGGCAGGCATATGCCAAACGTGAATCCCCCCTGAAGCTACTGGCAAAACGCCTGGCATAGAGACCCAATCTTGAGTGAAATAAATACCGCGACTTCGATCTTTTTCAACAAAATCATCACGTAGCAAATCAACAAAACCCAGAGTAATTTCCCGCTCCCCTTCTAGTTTACCTACTACCGTACCTGAGTGAACATGGTCTCCACCAGACATACGTAATGCTTTTGCTAGTACACGGAAGTGCATACCATGATTCTTCTGTCTATCAATAACTGCGTGCATTGCACGGTGGATATGAAGTAGTAGGCCGTTGTCTCGGCAATAATGAGCCAAGCTAGTATTTGCGGTGAACCCCCCCGTTAAGTAGTCATGCATTACGATAGGAACTCCCAATTCTCTAGCAAATACGGCCCTTTTTATCATTTCTTCGCATGTACCTGCCGTAGCATTTAAGTAATGTCCTTTAATTTCACCCGTTTCGGCCTGCGCTTTATAAAGAGCTTCGGCACAAAATACGAAACGGTCTCTCCAGCGCATAAATGGTTGGGAGTTCACATTTTCATCATCCTTGGTGAAATCAAGGCCACCGCGGAGACATTCATAAACTGCCCTACCGTAGTTCTTAGCCGATAACCCCAACTTTGGTTTAATAGTACATCCCAATAAAGGACGACCATACTTGTTCAATTTATCTCTTTCAACTTGGATTCCATGGGGTGGGCCTTGGAAAGTTTTGGAATAAGCAGGAGGAATTCGTAGATCTTCCAGACGTAGGGCTCGTAGGGCTTTGAAGCCAAATACATTACCCACAATGGAAGTAAACATGTTAGTAACAGAACCTTCTTCAAAAAGGTCTAAAGGATAAGCTACATAGCAAATATATTGATTTTCCTCCCCAGCAACGGGCTCGATGTGGTAGCATCGTCCTTTGTAACGATCAAGGCTGGTAAGTCCGTCGGTCCATACAGTTGTCCATGTACCAGTAGAGGATTCGGCAGCTACTGCAGCCCCTGCTTCTTCGGGCGGAACTCCGGGTTGCGGAGTTACTCGGAATGCTGCCAAGATATCAGTATCTTTGGTTTCATACTCAGGAGTATAATAAGTTAATTTGTAATCTTTAACACCAGCCTTGAATCCAACGTAAGCTTTAGTCTCTGTTTTTGGTGACATAAGTCCCTCCCTACAACTCATGAATTAAGAATTCTCACAACAACAAGGTCTACTCGACATGGATTAAGCTAGGCGTGAATGAAACCTTTCACAAACAGGAGAATATTTCTCACAAAATTTTCAATTAAATAGTACCAACTATCCACTAATTTGAACGGTTCGTTATTAGACAATGGTATTTGATTCACCAAATACATCATTATTGTATACTCTTTCATATATATGGCGCAACCCAATCTTTGAAAATTTCAAAAAGTCTCTTCATCGAAATACCGAAATAATAAAATATTCACCCTTGACAGCGGTATATGTTGTATATGTAAATCCTAGATGGGAAAATAGGCGGGATTCCATTCATACATGAACATGAAAAAGATAAATAAAACAAGAGTAGGCGGAAATGAATATGCTGAAATAAGGAATGAGCAACGGTCAATAAGATAGGAATAATGAATCATATTCTAAATAGAGATCCGGTTCGAATTACATAGAAAATAGGGATAGAATTCTATCTAATGATAGAGAAATAAAAGACTTTCTCATGATTCTTATTTATCTACTTGATATTTTTTGTTTGAAAAAAGGCGTTGGTTGAACTTGAAAATGAACTCATTCATTGAATGAGTAAAAAATGGAATTTGGTCGTAAGGTACTAACAAAATCAAATCGGTCGAACTCTCACTTTCTATTTCTTATTCATTCTTATTCAATTAACCGACCCATTTGATATCGGACATTTCCATTTCTTTTCAATTCGGTAATTATTCGCAATCGATTTCGACATATTTCACTTTTGATTATTATTATGAGAACCAATCCTACTACTTCCGGTCCTGGGGTTTCTACACTCGAAGAAAAAAATCAGGGGCGTATTGTTCAAATCATTGGTCCGGTACTGGATGTAGCCTTTCCCCCGGGCAAGATGCCTAATATTTACAACGCTTTGATAGTTAAGGGTCAGGATACCGCCGGTAAGCAAATTAATGTAACCTGTGAAGTACAGCAATTATTGGGAAATAATCGAGTCAGAGCTGTAGCTATGAGTGCTACAGACGGTCTGACGAGAGGAATGGAAGTAATTGACACGGGAACTCCTCTAAGTGTTCCAGTCGGTGGAGCTACTCTAGGACGAATTTTCAACGTTCTTGGAGAGCCCGTTGATAATTTAGGTCCTGTAGATACTCGTACAACATCTCCCATTCATAGATCTGCGCCTGC